TGAATTTCAGAATTTTCTAGATCTATGAAAGGGTCAACCCACACTAATTGTTCACGATATTTCAAAAAGGGTTATGTAAAGAACTTCGGGTTAATTAAACGAATTAAAATGAAAGTAGGGATAAGGGGAGGCTGTTATATCCTCTGTGAGTATTTTAGCATTTTTTCGTTCTTATTATCCCTTTTCTTTTCTTAGCTTAGCTTTCAAATTTACTTAGATAATCAAGAATCTTAGTTACGGGGCATGGTTTGATTCCGTTTTGGTGGTTACAACCTTCATATTGGCATGTTGACAATAGTGTATTGATCAAATATAATTAGATCATGGATAAATAGATCTAGGATCCTATTCTATTTGGTTTTTACTTGTCTTCATCTAAATAATGTGTTCCTTGGATTCGCTGTGGTACAAAAGGTCTCCTCTGAAACGGAAAGATATTTATCTATTTTCTATATTTATTTACTCGGTAATTTATTCGATTTTCATTTGATTTGGTTGGTAGTTCCATTTTGTTGTTTGTTGATGTGGTCGTACAATCCAATCTCTTTATTCTTTTTTTCTTTTGTTTGATTGCGCTCGTATCTACAGACCCTAATTCGGGTTGCTAACTCAACGGTAGAGTACTCGGCTTTTAAGTGCGCCTAGAATCTTTTACACATTTGGATGAAGCAACGGATTCATACATACCATTGGTAGAGTTTGTAAGACCACGACTGATCCTGAAAGGGGGTGAGTGGAAAAAGCAGCATGTCGTATCAATCTAAATCTTTTAGACTATTTGATCCTTAACGGATCGGTACAAAATTCATTTTTTGTATGATTCTTGTAGCAGGACAAACTAAATTCACGGTTGGGTCGATTGAATAAATGGATAGAGCCCTTAGGGTTCCAATTATAGGGAAGCAAAAAAAAAGCAACGAGCTTCTGTTCTGAATTTGAATTATTACCCGATCTAATTAGATGTTAAAAATGGATTAGTGCCTGGTGCGGGAAAACGTTCTCCCATAAGTGGATTACCCATTTGAATCCTAACTATTTTTACCTCCATTAGATTCTGTATGGAGTGGAGACTCATGTGTATCAGAAACGGTATATTGATAAAAAGAAATTATTCCAAAGTCAAAAGAGCGATCGGGTTGCAACAATAAAGGATTTCAAACCATCTCGGTATTCTATAACGAATATAAACCAATTGGATGGAGAAAGAGAGGATCCATTGATTAGCATATCTATTGTCACCGAGGTATTTAATTTTCGATTTTATTACTATATACCCTGTTTTGACTGTATCGTACTATGTATCATTTGCTAACCCAAAAAACCCTTTGCCTTTGTTTCAAAGCGAATTTCAAATGGAGGAATTACAAGGATATTTAGAAATGAATAGATCGCAGCAACAAGACTTCCTCTATCCACTTCTTTTTCAGGAGTCTCTTTATGCACTTGCTCATGATCATGGTTTAAAAGGATCCAGTCCTTACGAACCCGTGGAAAATTTAGGTTATGACAATAAATCCAGTTCACTGCTTGTGAAACGTTTAATTACTCGAATGTATCAACAGAAATGGTTGATTATTTCGGCTAATGCTTTTACCCCAAAAAAAAATTATTATCAAATGGTATCCGCCGGATTTTCAGTCATTTTGGAAATGAAATTCTCACTGAGATTCATGTCTTCTCAAGAAGGGAAAGATCTACAAAAATATCAGAATTTACGATCAATTCATTCAACATTTTCCTTTTTAGAGGATAAATTATCCCATTTAAATAATGTGTCAGATATACTAATACCCTATCCCATTCATCTGGAAATCTTGGTTCAAAATCTCCGCTCTTGGATACAAGATGCCCCCTCTTTACATTTATTCCGACTCTTTCTCCACGAGTCTCGTAATTGGGCTAGTCTTATTACTCAAAAGAAATCCAGCTCTTTTTTTTCAAATTCAAAAGAGAATCAAAGATTCTTCTTGTTCCTATATAATTCTCATGTGTATGAATGGGAATCCCTATTCATGTTTCTCCGTAAACAATCTTTGTATTTACGCTCAACATCTTTTGGAAACCTTCTTGAGCGAACCTATTTCTATGGAAAAATAGAACATCCTCGAGGAGTGTTTCGTAAGGATTTCCAGAATATCCTATGGTTGTTTAAGGATCCTTTCATGCATTATGTCAGATATCAAGGAAAATCCATTCTGGCTTCAAGGGGAAGGTTTCTTCTGATGAATAAATGGAAATGTCACCTTGTCATTTTATGGCAATGTTATTTTTACTTGTGGTCTCAAGCAGATAGAATTACTATAAACCAATTTTCCAATCATTCCTTCGAGTTTCTGAGTTATCTTTCAAGTGTATGGCGAAATCCTTCAGTCGTAAGGACTCAAATGCTAGAAAATGCATTTCTAATGGAGATTCCTAGTAAGAAGTTTGAAACCCTAGTCCCAATTATTCCAATGATTGGATCGTTGGCTAAAGCGCAATTTTGTACTGTTTCGGGGCA